GAATAGAAATTGAAAAAAAAAATACTATATCATATTGTTTTTCTTTTTTGTTCTAGTAAGATTTGATGGAATTTTCACATATTTCTATTTATTTTTGTTTGTAAAGGGATTATAATTTAGAGAAAAAATAGACAGATACTGGAATGAATAATCTGAAATAAATAATAAAAATAAAAAAACTCTTTGAATAATTTGTTTTAAACAATAGATGTCTTTCACATCCAATTTTATTAATGAATAACCTTTTATTTTTTGAATGGCAGTTCCAAAAAAACGCACTTCTAGATTAAAAAAACGTATTCGTAAAAATATTTGGAAAGGACAGGGATATTGGGCAGCTTTGAAAGCTTTTTCGTTAGCGAAATCCCTTTCGACCGGGAATTCAAAAAGTTTTTTTGCAGGACAAATAAGACAAATAAATAATAAAACGTTGGAATAATCTGAATCAGCCTAACTCGAAAAATGAGTTAATTTCTTTTCGAATTTCTATTTATACTATAGAATCTCGAATAGATAATATAGAATAGAAAAATCGAAATAAAAAAAAAGAAAGTAACTATTTTCATTTCCTAATGTTTTGAACCAATTGATTTGTCTACTGAAGTCGAAAAAATGGTACGTTTTTTTATTTATTTGAAAACAGAATCAAGACATAATAGAAAGTGTCACCTTTTTTTTTTATTTGAATCCTTTTTTTATTCCCAGGATGGGGATTCTTATTTTCCCCATCACCCCACCCACTTATAAATAACCCAATCACAATAATACTCTTTTTTTTTTAGTTTTTGCCTGGATTGAGGTTAGAACTATTTAGTTATAACCGTTACAACGGTTCTAGTTTATCAAACCATAAACTATAAAAACTTCCATTGTTAAATTGTTAAGTTAAATAAAAATGAAACCTTAAATAACTAAATAAAACGACAAAGGGTAGAAGCTCTTAATCTCTATTTAAATATTTTAATGAATTTTTATTCATCAATTTGAATGCTTCCCCAAAACAATTTCATTGAAATTGACTCTTTCAATCTCGACGATTGAATAAAAATAGGTTATTATGATTTCGAGCAAGCCGCTATGGTGAAATCGGTAGACACGCTGCTCTTAGGAAGCAGTGCTAGAGCATCTCGGTTCGAGTCCGAGTGGCGGCATAGCCTCTTCGAAAAGATATACAAAAAGTCCTCTAATGAATTTCATTTATGATTTCCATTCTGTATACTTGAGGGATTCTCGCTTTTCATTTTTTTTTATGTATGATATTTTCAACTTTAGAGCATATATTAAGTCATATATCCTTTTCGGTCGTTTCAATTGGAATTACAATTCATTTGATAACCTTATTAGTCGATGAAATCAGAGGACTGTATGATTCATCAGAAGGGGGGATGATAGTTACCGTTTTCTGTCTAACAGGATTATTAATAACCCGTTGGATTTATTCGAGACATTTCCCATTAAGTAATTTATATGAATCATTAATCTTTCTTTCATGGAGTTTCTGTATTATTCATAGGATTTTCTATTTGAAAAATCAGAAAAATCATTTAAGCGCAATAACCGCGCCAAGTGCTATTTTTACCCAAGGCTTTGCTACTTCAGGTTTTTTAACCAAAATGCATCAATCCGGAATATTAGTACCCGCTCTCCAAGTCCAGTGGTTAATGATGCACGTAAGTATGATGATATTAGGCTATGCAGCTCTTTTATGTGGCTCATTATTATCCACGGCTCTTCTAGTCATTACATTTCGAAAAGGTATAAGGATTTTGGGGAAAAGCAATAAATTTTTAAATGTAAATGACTCTTTTTGCTTCGGTGAAATCCAATACTTGAATGGAACAAGTAATGTTTTACTAAATACTTATTTGATTTCTGCTAGAAATTATTACAGGTATCGAGTGATTCAACAATTGGATCGTTGGAGTTATCGTATTATTAGTTTAGGATTTATCTTTTTAACTGTAGGTATTCTTTCGGGAGCAGTATGGGCTAATGAAGCATGGGGATCATATTGGAATTGGGATCCAAAAGAAACTTGGGCATTTATTACTTGGACTATATTCGGGATTTATTTACATATTCGAATAAATACAAATTTACAAGGTGTAAATTCCGCAATTGTGGCTTCTATGGGCTTTCTTATAATTTGGATATGCTATTTCGGGGTCAATCTATTAGGAATAGGGTTACACAGTTATGGTTCATTTAATTAACATCTACTTGAATTGAAGAAAGGGCTTGATGAATACAAACATAGGACTGCGCGTATATCGAAACAAAACTTAGTGTAAGAACCTTTTGAATCACGACACTGCTTGATTCAAAAGGTTCTTACAAACGCCAAGGGCGTCTGGTCACAATTAAAATTCCAATTTTGTTACTTCTTTTTTTTTTATTTAACTTAAACTTAAGAGAAGAAAAAAACTGCTTTTTTCATTGGACAACGAACTATTTTAAAAATCATGGGATTGCTTTTTGATTTTTTTTTTTGTTTTATTCATGAAAACTACCTATAAAAAAGAATTAGCTATAATAGCTTCGACCTTGTCCACTGATAGTGAGAGAACGAAATCCGGATAAATACCAATACCTATTACGGGTAGAAGAATAGAGATCAAAACAAATAACTCCCGTGGTCCAGAATCAAAAAAATAAGAGTTTGGGACATTAAATAGCTTGTACCCATAGAACATTTGCCGTGACATAGATAATAAATAAATAGGAGTTAATATCATTCCAATGGCCATTACAAAAGTGATTAGTATTTTTGACATTAAAAAAAATTTTTGGCTAGTAATTATTCCAAAAAATACTATCAATTCCGCAACAAAACCACTCATCCCCGGTAATGCAAGGGAAGCCATCGATAAGATACTGAATAGCGTGAATATCTTTGGAATTGGGGTAGCCAGTCCGCCCATTTCGTCGAGATAAGCAAGACGTATTCTATCATAACTCGTTCCTGCCAAGAAAAAAAGTGCAGCACTAATAAAACCATGAGAAATTATTTGTAAAATGGCTCCGTTGAGCCCTGTATCGGTTATTGAGCCAATTCCTATAATTATGAAACCCATATGAGATACGGAGGAATAAGCTATTCTTTTTTTTAAATTTCGTTGGCCCGGAGATGTTGAAGCTGCATAAATTATTTGCATTGTACCTACTATTATGAACCAGGGAGAAAATAGAGAATGAGCGTGCGGTAATAGTTCCATATTGATCCGAACCAAGCCATATGCTCCCATTTTTAATAAGATTCCGGCTAGAAGCATACAAGTACTGTAATGCGCCTCTCCGTGGGTGTCTGGTAACCATGTATGAAAGGGTATAATCGGTGATTTGACAGCAAAAGCAATAAGAAATCCAATATAGAATATTATTTCCAGTGCCACGGGATACGATTGATTGGCTAATGTTTCCAAATTTAATGTTGCTTCATTGGAACCATATAAACCGATACCCAAAATTCCTATTAATAGAAAAATAGAACCTCCTGCGGTGTACAAAATAAACTTTGTAGCTGAATAAAGACGTTTCTTTCCACCCCACACGGATAGAAGTAGATAAACAGGAATTAATTCTAACTCCCACATAATAAAAAAAAGTAAAAGGTCCCGAGAAGAAAATGATCCTATTTGACCGCTGTACATCGCTAACATCAGGAAGTGGAATAATCGGGAATTCCGAGTAACTGGCCGAGCCGCTAAAGTAGCTAAAGTGGTGATAAATCCCGTCAGTAAAATAGGTCCTAATGAAAGTCCATCTATTCCCAATCGCCAGTCAAAATCCAAAAAATCGATCCATTTATAATCCTCTGCCAGTTGGATTAATGGATCGTCCAATTGGAAATGATAACAGAATGCATAGGTCGTTAGAAGGAGTTCTAAGACACATATATATATTGTATATCCTCTAGTCACCTTATTCCCTCTATGGGGGAGAAAGAAAATTAAAGAACCCGCGGCTATCGGAAAAACTACAATTATTGTTAACCAAGGAAAATAATTCGTGGTAAAGGCAAGATACACTTGACCAGAAAAACCCGTGCTCGAAAATAGAATATATTATGATTTTGTTTTTCTTTTTCGAGTCCGGGTTTTTGTCGGTAATCGGTAAAAAAAAAAATAAACTGTATTCAAAACGTATTCAGGTGGGTTTTTCGGGAACGTATCAATAAGCTAGACCCATGCTTCGAGTTGTTTCATGCCATAAATAAACTCGAACACTCAAGAAATCTGTTGGACAGGCGGATTCACATCGCTTACAACCAACACAGTCCTCTGTTCTTGGAGCAGAAGCAATTTGCTTTGCTTTACATCCGTCCCAAGGTATCATTTCTAATACATCTGTGGGGCAAGCTCGGACGCATTGAGTACACCCTATACATGTATCATAAATCTTTACTGAATGTGACATTTTAGCTATCAATTTTTTAACTCTTAAATTTTCGATCTAGTAAATTTTGAAACATCATATATTTAACCACCAGATGAATCAATGATTTACCAGAATTTTTCGAATTAATTCACTTCTGGACCAACTCCTAAGAGGGAACAAAGATACTTTGATTTCTTCCGGTTTCACAAACCTGATCGAGGTTACGACATATTCTATATGCTAAGTAAAATTGATGAATATTATGATTTATAAATCCTACTTATTCAACAAAGTTGATTGATTGATACGAGTCGATTTTCTGTTACGATAAATTGATGAAACAATAGCTGATCCAATAGCTGCTTCAGCGGCTGCAATAGCTATAACAAAAATGGAGAAAATATCTCCTTTTAATTGTCGACTATCAAAAAAATCAGAGAATGCTACGAAATTTATATTAACCGCATTTAGTATAAGTTCAAGACACATCAGAGCCCGAACCATATTTCGGCTCGTGATCAATCCATAGATACCGATAGAAAATAAATAGGCACTCAAAACAAGTACATGCTCCAGCATCATTAACCAACTCCGTACCAATTTTGATTCATTTCAATATGAACAATAATTCAAGTGATTCGATTGCTTAGAATATACAAAGTACGGAGCAAAAGAATATATTGGTAATATAGCGAAGATAAATTTTCGATTTTTATTTTCTATTTATGCATGAATAGTCTTCAACTATAATTTAAGGGAAATTGATGTGATAACACAGAAAAAAGTCGAATTTGGATTGCTGTTGCTAGTTAGAAAGATTTTTTATTGACGAGCCATGGCAATTGCACCTATCAAAGCAACTAAAAGAATTATTGAAACGAGTTCAAATGGAAGAAAAAAGTCTGTTGATAAATGAATTCCAATTTGTTGACTATTACTTATCAAATCTTGTTCTATAATCTGGTTGGATCGTGTAGTCCAAATAATCCCGTACCACGACGTATCGAGAATAGTAGTGATTAGCGAAAAAAAAATACTTGTACAAACCAGGGAAGTAACCCCATCACCAATAGTCCAAAGATTCAAATTGAAATCTTTGTAATAGTCTGAACCATTCATGAACATTACAGTAAATATGATTAAAACATTTACAGCTCCCACGTAAATAAGGAGTTGCGCAGCAGCTACAAAATGGGAATTTGATAGAATATAGAATAAGGATATACAAACAAGAACCAATCCCAACGAAAAGGCAGAATAAATTGTGTTGGTAAGTAATACCACTCCCAGACCTCCTAATATAAGACCCGATCCCAGAAAAACTAAAAGAAAATCATGTATTGGTCCAGGCAAATCCATTATATTAAAATAAGAGATAAATAAATTGAAATATTTTTCATGACCTTATTGAACCGACCAGGAATTTTTTTTTATAAGACTTTCTCATTTATCAATTGAATTAAATTTTAATCGACTAAACGGGAATTAATGCGAGTACAGTTATTGGATCCATTTCGTGCTTTTCTTTATTCGAAATAGCAATTTGAAATGGAAACTATATAGTTCGAAGAAATTATGTATAGATTAATAGACTTTCGATACTAATTAAGCTGTACTTCTCATCATCCAACCAAGAGTTGGTATTTGTAGTTATTGACCAAGCAAAGAAAAAACCTTATTCCTTTATACCAAAACGTAACCTTAGTAATTGGAAATTAATAGGTTTCCCCATTTTTTCTTTGAGGCGAATTCAAAACTGTTCGAATTGTAAAATCGTCACTTACTGACATTGGTAAACGACCTAAAGCAATTTGATTATAATTCAATTCGTGGCGGTCGTAAGTAGAAAGTTCATATTCTTCAGTCATTGATAAACAATTTGTTGGACAATACTCAACGCAGTTACCACAAAAAATACAAATTCCAAAATCAATACTGTAATTAAGCAATCGTTTCTTTCGAATATCTGTTTCCAATTTCCAATCAACAACAGGCAGATCTATAGGACATACGCGAACGCATACTTCACAAGCAATACATTTATCAAATTCAAAATGGATTCGACCGCGAAAACGCTCCGATGTTATTAATTTTTCATAAGGATATTGAATAGTGACAGGTAAACGATTTGCTTGGGATAAGGTAATCATGAAACTTTGACCAATGTACCTTGCAGCTCGTATTGTTTGTTGACCATAATTCATGAACCCAGTTACCATAGGGAACATATCGTGAATATCTATGAATAATTTGAGTCTCTTTCTTTCTCTTGTTTGAGACAAATGGTGAATATCGTATTCCTTTTTTCTTTACAGCGAAAGGAGTTGGGAAGAGGTTGTTAATAATAGATTACCGAGAGAAATAGGTAAAAGAAATTTCCAGCCAAGATTTAATAGTTGGTCCATTCTTAGTCTAGGTAAAGTCCATCTTGTTGCAATAGGAATGAACAAGAACAAATAGGTTTTAGCTAATGTAATAAAGATACCAATTGTTGTTCCAAAGATTCCATCCGCTTTGTTTATTTCCAATAGCTCAGGAACTAGTATGTATGGAAAGGAAAGATTCCAACCGCCCAAGTAAAGAACTGTTACAAATAATGAGGAAACTAATAGATTTAGATAGGAAGCAACGTAAAATAAACCAAATTTGATTCCGGAATATTCGGTTTGATAACCTGCTACTAATTCTTCTTCTGCTTCTGGTAAATCAAAAGGTAATCTTTCGCATTCCGCTAGGGAAGAAATTAGAAAAACGATAAACCCTATAGGTTGACGCCACAAATTCCACCCCCAAACCCCATATTTTGATTGCGCCCCAACTATATCAACTGTACTTGAACTGTTAGATAATCATAGTCGGTGAGAACGTTACTGTTCCCATCGCTATTACAAAACCGTACATGAGATTTTTACCTCATACGGCTCCTCGGGGCCACAAATAAATGTAAGGACCGGGCCGTATTAGTTTATTTTGATATGGTTATAGGAGAGCTAGAGTCAAAATCTAGCGGAAGGTCCCCAATTATACCAATGGAATTCTGTTTGCTATAAGGATAAAAAAACGAGTATTTCTGAATTAATCTCATCCTTTAAAAATTTAAAATTTTCTGTGTTGAGTAATAACTTAATCAACCCTTCAATAAAATACTCCTTGTAGAAATATGAATAGATATTTCAACCCATCCTTTTATTTTCGATTACGAAAAAGAATTATACATTCCATTAGTCCATGAATCATGATACGAATTTGATTTCTATGAATATATGAAAGAAAGAATAAAAGGATCCTTTGTATATTGTAATTGTATTTTATTTTTTTTTCTATTTTTTTTTGTTCCTCTTCTTCTTTCTGAGAAAAAGGGGGTTTAAAAAAAGTAAAGGATTATTTCGTTCCTGATAGTCATTTCTTTAATTGGTGGATAGGAGCATACTCTGGATCGGAATTGTGGGGAGTACTGCCTGATCATTTCTACCAACTTAAAGCCCCAATTAGTATTCTTTTTATGTTATGCAGAAGTATCCTTTTAGAGAATTTCTACAATCTACATTACAAATCCGTTGTGTATATTTTGGTGTTCCTTACTATCCACCCATTTTTTTGAATCCCCCGTAATATATGTATTGTAATACATACAAACGCTATCGAAAATTCCATACGGTTGATCTTTTGAGCCCGCTTCAAGTTAGGATGACCAATCAACCAATCTTGGGGTAAAGGGCTTCTTCCACTTTAGTTTACTTCCCCTTAACTCTTGTACATAGGAAATGAGACTCAATCCACTTTTACTGCGAATTTCTAAGTTGTTTTCTTTCACTCATATATAACTATCGAATTTTCTTTATTTTATTAACCTAAAGAATAAATAAATCAATAAAAAAATGAAGATATCTATTCAATTTCTTTTTTTTTTTTTTTCTAGAACGAAAAGGAAAAGAATAGGAAAAATAAAAGCTTAGGTTTTAGCGAATCACACGTAGAGATATTGATAAAACACATAAAGTTAATGGTATTTCATAACTAATCGATTGAGCAGTAGCTCGCAGACCACCTAAAAAGGAATATTTATTATTTGATCCGTATCCTGACATAAGAAGTCCAATAGGAGCAATACTTGAAATGGCAATCCATAAAAAAATACCGATATTGAGGTCCGCTAAAACAAGGTTATAACTAAAAGGAATTACTGAATAACTTAGTAGAATTGCTATGACTGCTATAGATGGTCCAATACTGAATAAACGAGTATTTCCTCTAGATGGAAGAATATTCTCTTTGAAAAGGAGTTTTGTCCCATCTGCTAAAGCTTGAAGAATTCCCAAAGGGCTGGCGTATTCAGGCCCAATACGTTGCTGTATTCCTGCAGATATTTCTCTTTCTAACCACACAATTACTAGTACACCTATTGTGATTCCCAATACAGGAGTAAAAATAGGGACAAGCATCCATATGATCCCATAGACCTCTTGTAAGTATTCCGATCTGGAAAAAGAATTGATATCTTGTACTTCTGTTGTATCAATTATCATTTCAACGATCAACTTCCCCCATAATGATATCTATACTACCTAATATCGTCATAATATCAGCCAATTTCATTTTTTTAACTAACTGAGGAAGAATTTGCAAATTGATAAAACCCGGTGGGCGAATTTTCCATCTCCAAGGAAAACCACTTTGATCTCCTATCAGAAAAATTCCCAATTCCCCTTTTGGGGCTTCGATTCTCACATAAAGTTCTTGTTTCGGCAATTCAAAAGTTGGAGAGGGTTTTTTACTAATGAATCGATCTTCAAAATTATTCCATTCTCGCTCGCTTTCTCTATCAAAGCATCGGATTTCTAAATTCTCATAGGGTCCCCCCGGAATTCCTTCCAAAGCCTGTTGAATAATTTTTATGGATTCCATCATTTCACCAATTCGTACTAAATAACGAGCTAATGAATCTCCTTCTTTTTGCCACTGGACTTCCCAATCAAATTCGTCATAACACTCATAATGATCAACTTTACGAAGATCCCATTCTATTCCAGACGCTCGTAGCATTGGTCCCGATAAACCCCAATTTATTGCTTCTTCTCCACCAATAATGCCTACTCCTTCAACTCGTTCTAAAAAAACAGGGTTTCGCGTAATAAGTTTTTGATATTCAACAACCTCAGTTAAAAAATAATCGCAAAAATCCAAACATTTATCTATCCAGCCATGAGGTAAATCAGCCGCTATTCCTCCGATACGAAAATAATTATGCATCATTCTCATACCGGTGGCAGCTTCGAATAGATCATATACGAATTCTCTTTCTCGGAAAATATAGAAGAAAGGAGTCTGGGCACCAATATCTGCCATAAAAGGGCCAAGCCATAATAGATGAGAAGCTATACGACTCAACTCCAACATAATTACTCTGATATAGCTGGCCCTTTTAGGGACTTGAATATTTCCCAACATTTCTGGTCCATTTACAGTTATTGCTTCTGTGAACATAGTAGCTAAATAATCCCAACGGGTTACATAAGGCAGATATTGTATAATTGTTCGGTTTTCCGCAATTTTTTCCATCCCTCTGTGTAAATAACCCAATATTGGTTCACAGTCAATAACATCTTCGCCATCTAGAGTAACGATGAGACGAAGAACACCGTGCATTGATGGGTGGTGAGGCCCCATATTGACTATCATAAAGTCTTTTCCTGTAGCTGGTATACTCATGGGCTTTTCCTTTTCCTCTATTCATTCTTACATGAATTGTTGAAAACGACAAGAAGTTCATCAAGATTCAAAATCGAATAAATCAAATTTGTTTTTCAAATTAACGATTTTTTGACTCCCGAATATTCAACTGACTTATTAATTCTTTATAACGTACTCGATTTTTCTTTGACAAATAAGCTAGCAGACGTTGGCGTTTTTCCAAAATTTTCCGTAGCCCCCTTTGAGATAAATAGTCTTTTCTGTGCAATTCTAAATGTGAAGTAAGTCTTCGTATCTTGTTGGTGAAACGCAATACTTGAAATTCAACCGATCCGCTGTTTTCTTCTTTTTTTTCTTGAAAAATAACTGAGATGAATGAACTTTTTATCATAAAACGAAAGCCTCCCCCCCCTTTTTTTTTATATGAATTTTACTGATCAGTAATAATAATGTTAGTTACTTGAATTTGATATACATAATAATCTTAAGTTCATTATGAACTTCCTAGAAAATCAATATTCAGCAATCGATCCAATTTTCAATTTGATTGGGGATCCAAAAAAATGGTATATTTCTGCAAAAGAGAAAAATTTAGACCTAAAGAAAAGATTTGGTTGATTCATTTATGGATCTAATCGATATGTATGTTATTAAATTGTTATCATGTACCAGACCGGAATGGAAAACAAGGTATGTGTGCATTTCTTTGTTTTCATATCCCAAACATGGGACATGATAGATAGAAAAAAGAAAAAACGTACTATTAACGAATTTTCAATTGTGGATACATATGTATCCTTACCATACTGAAACGACTGCCATTATTGGTATTAAACCAATAGCGATTCATACAAATTAAATCTTCTAATCGATAATTGGGCCAAATAAAGAACTTTAATTTAATTAGTTTATTGTTCTCTCTAGCAAGATCTTTGCTTTTCCCCAAAGCGTGACCGCCGTTTTTTATGTTATTAAAAAATACTGGATTTCTATGCATACCATTTTGATTCTTCGAATTGAAACAAATTAGGGTTCTCAATTCTCTACGGCGTTTAGGGAATAAAATATTTTCAGGAACAAGCAAATCATAATACTTTTTGTTTCTATTTCCAGTCATTTTTTGATATCGTGCAGTGGATTCATCAAAATTTTTCTTATCAACATAGCCTTTTTCTCGGTATCTTTTAGTAATTTTGCGCTTATTCTTATGAACCAATGAAATACCTATGGTTTGATATATAAAAAACTGTCCATCATTTTTTACAGACAGACGAAGGGGTTCGATAATTAATATTCCCCCTTTCATCAATTCTGTAAGAGTTAAATCCTTCTCACTCATCAAAATATCCAGACTCATTTCTCCCCTTTGAATCGAGGATATAGCGATTTCTCTAGGATTTCGAAGTCGAAGCAGGAGACAATATATTTTGATATTATTGATTATTCTTTGATTTAAAAAATCATCCCATCTCAACTGAAAACACAAATATTTTTTTAGGAAGAAATAGAGCTCTGCTTCTGTGTTGCTCTTGTATTGTTTTTTCTTTCTACGTTTTTTCATGTCTGATCCCGTATAATTTTCTTCAACATCTTTTTCTTGGTTTGAGAGAACTGATCCAAAAGTCACTTGCTTTTGTGCATCTGATCTCGGATTCCCTTGGTCTGCGGATTCTTTTTCTTCTTGACTTTGCTTCGATAATTCAAGAGATTTTTTTTGATTGGCTGATATAAAAGGATCCGACTTTTTCTTTCCAGTTCGATTTTTCTTACCGTTTTCATTTCCATTAAAATTGAAAAGAAGTAATTTGATTGGTATGATCCAGGGTTTCATTTTATATGCATTAAAAAGTAGCACAAATTCTGGGAAGAACCAAAGCTCCAGGTTTGATATAGGACGACTTAGTATTTCTTCATTCATTCCCATCCAATCAAAAAGGACCCTTTTTTGATTGGATGGGGTAATTTCTTCATCTTGATGAATTGTAAGATAAAAAAGAATTTTCTTATTAATTGCATCAATTAGTTGATAATTATTGGCCCCAAACCTAGTATTTTGATTACTGTTGGCACCCGTATCCACATCAACCCAGGATTCAATATCGACCTTATTTCTAAGACAAAAATTGAGAATTCTCCAATCAAAATATTTTCTATCCGAAACTTTCTCCATATCCATAATATCACTTTCTCCTAGATAATTATTGATAGGGGTACCTCCCAGCATAGCAAATAATTTGCCTTGTTTTATATTGAAATTGTAAAAAAATTCTTCGTTATTATTTGCTTGGACTAGTGATCTATCAATATACAAGTCTTTCTTACTCTCATAATAAATCGATTTATATGATAAAAGATCATATCTATAGTGTTTTTTAAAATTATATTTTTGATTCCACAATGGGGCTGCTTCAAAACAATTTTGTTTTTCGCAATCAGTTAATCCGTTTTTTTCATCTGAATCCCCTTTAGTTAAATCTTTATTTTGGGCCATACAGTGTTGATTGGCATTGGCTCTATTTCGCCATTCTTGTGGTATTAATTTAGCCCATTTAATCCGAGATAAATGGTATTGATAATGACCACTTAACCTGTTTTTCCATTGATTCATTCCAAAATTACAAAATGGTTTATGTCTTAATTCATAATTAAATATTCCTTGTTTTTCAAAGAAATCTTTTATTTCATTCTTAAGAAATAGAGATGTTCCGTGATATTGAAGAATGGATCTTAAATTATAAAAGTTAATAACTCGGGCTTGGAACAATTTGTAAAATACATATGTTTGTGATTGTGAGAAAGACGATAAATTCCAAGAAATCTTTGAATTCTTATTCCTAATTTTAGAAAGTGATTTTTTTAGAGTTATAGTCGAGATAAAGTGAATTCTATTTTGATTTGTTTTATTAATTTTTTCCCGATTTGCTTCATTATTGTGGATGTTTTTATCAATAATTTTCATTTTTTTGATTCTTGATTCAAGAAAAGGTTTTGCATTGATTCTTGGAATAGTAAGGGTAGATAGAACAATATTTATGTATATCTTTTCAATAAAAAATTTTATAAAAAAAGATGATTTACGAATTAATCGAGTATTTCTTTTTTTTAATATCGGCCAAATCTTTTTTGATGATTCTAAAATTTTATTACAATAACTTGTTTTGTTGGAACTAATATTTATTTCTTGAGTTAGTGATCCTTTTTTCTTTTCTTTTGTAATTTTATCTATTTGATTTCTGATTATGCTTGTTCTATTAGTAAAATCTTTCATTTTTTTTTCTGTCAGTGAGAAATTTGTCCAATCCAGAGATGGAATTTCAATATATGATTCGTGAATCATCTGAGTACTGATTATCGAATTTTTTTGAGTTTCGACCAATTCATCTATTTCTTTCAATCTCAATAAGTTTATTTTGGAAAGTTCTTTTAGTAGAAATAGAATCCTTTTGATGATCCATTTTTTTGTTTCTTTTACCACATTTCGAAACAATTTTGTTCGTTCTTTTAAAACCCTTAAAACTATAAAAGACTTGATTTTCCATTTTCGAATTTTTTTTTTGAGTTCTTTTAAAAAGGGTTCAAAACCCGAACGTCGTTTTCGGGGAGAACCAAAAGGCAGTTCTGTTTCCATTCCCCAAACAGTTAAAAAACAAAAATCGTTTTCTTGTCGACTTTTTTTTATTGGATCTTTATGAGGGGATTGTATCTTAGATCTGTGCCAGGGTTTCAGGCGAAAGGGGAATAGGATCTTTATCTGAATACCGTCTGTTAACCAGTTTTTCGGAAATTCTGTTTCAGATAATGGAACACCGTTATAGGTGCATTTAACGTGCATTTCCCGATTCCAATCCTTTAAATCCTCGGACCACTCGGGAAATTGGAATAATAGCATGCGGATAATGTTTTTAGTTATTATCAATGAAGGTAATATAATATATTTTCTAAGAATCGATTGAGTTACTAGCACACAACCTCTTATTACTTGAGCAAATAAAACGCTATCCCAGGCTTCTGCTATTTCTCTACGTGCTTTTTCTTGTCTTTTGAATTTTTCTCTTTTGTCCTCCTCTTTTTCTTTTTTATCTATTTTTTTTGTCTTTTCGTTTATATAATCAGAAAGTTTTTGGTCTTTATGTTGCCACACCCAATTTCGAAAAATTACTTTCATCAGTCCGGAAATATCAAAAGAAAAATAAAAGGCTTTTTCTATTCTGTCCAAAAAAAGAGGGGAATGGGTATTTGCTTGAAAGACTTCCCAAATAATGGTTTTACGTCTTTGTGCGCGCATGGAACCTTTTATTATATTTCGACGAAAATCCGATTGTTGCGAATAACGTATCAAAGTCACCTCCTCTGCTTGATCGGGATTATTACTATATTTTGTATTAGTATAAGTATCGATATTTGTCAGGTTATCCGTAAAAATCAATACACGTTTGGCTTTTCGTGAACGAATTGCATCATCTTCCGTTACATTTTCGTCGTTTTCTCTCTCCTCTTGTTCTAAATTATCGATTAATTTGTATGACCACTGGGGAACTCTTTTACTAATTTCTTTTATTCCAATTGACTTTTGTCTAATTATTTGATCGTTGGGATCCGTTATAACCGTCTCGAATAAAAATTTTAAAATTGGGATTCGTCCTTCTGAATCAATTTTCTCTTGCTCGTGTTCTGGAAATAAAGACCCTATTTCTTCTGTTGAAAATGATTTTCGATTTAAGCTGTCTATTGTTTGTTCAAATTTGTGATAATTATTAGTAAGAAGTAGACCGTGAATCTTATTTATCCAAACTGTTTTTATCTTATTTTTGATAGAAGTTTCATTTAGAATTACAGGTGAATTTTTTTTTTTTATTCTTCCACGATAAGGTCCATCTAAGAAAGGATCATATATTTTAGGTAAGTATTTTTTTGTAGTATCATCATTACACA